TTACCATATATAACACAAAATTTCTCCCCCGATTCCTTCTAGTCGAGCCTCTCGGTCTGTCATTATACCTCGCGAAGTAGAAAGAATTACAACTCCCATCCCACCTAAAATTTTAGGGATTCGTTGATAGTTAGAATAGATTCGTAAACCGGGTCGACTGATCCGTTTTAAATTGAAAATATTTCTATAGGGTCTTTTCCTATTCCTTCGATGTCGCAGGGTTAAAACAAAAAAATTTTTGTTTTTTTCTCGATGCTTTCTCACGTTTTCAATAAAACCTTCTCGTAAAAGTATTCTTACAATATTTTCGGTAATATTGGTGGATGCTATTCGAACCACTCTTTTTCGATCCATATCAGCATTTCGTATAGAAGTGATTATCTCAGCAATAGTGTCCCTACCCATGATGAACTATAATTATTGCGGCAAAAAAATTGGATACTATCAACGTGTTTTTTTACTTATTTGTCTATGAATTCTATTTTTCAAGAAAGATATATGCGTGAGACACATTCTACTCAATTTTGAATCTATTTCTTTCAAATACTCCACTAGAAACATATCACGATTTACTTTTATAATACCTTTCTTTCAAATACTCCACTAGAAACATATCACGATTTCCTTTTATAATACTTCGGGAGCTAATGAAACTATTTTAGTAAAATTGAATTGTCTCAACTCTCGGGCGATTGCACCAAAAATTCTAGTTCCTTTTGGATTTCCTTCTTTATCAATAACAACTGCGGCATTGTCATCATATCGTATTATCATTCCGTTGTCACGTTTGAGTTCTTTACAGGTACGCACAATTACCGCTCTGACTACTTCGGATCTTTCTAGAGGCATATTAGGTACTGCTTCTTTGATAACAGCAACAATAATGTCACCAATATGAGCATATCGACGATTGCTAGCTCCTATGATTCGAATACACATCAATTCTCGAGCCCCGCTGTTATCCGCTACATTTAAATGGGTCTGAGGTTGAATCATATCATTTTTTTACTCTGTTTTTTACAATGCAAAGGGCGAAGAAAAAAAGAAATATTTTTTGTCCACAAACAGAAAAAGAAACCTGTGTTTTTGTTTCATTCCTAAGATTCCTTTCGGGTGGTTTTAGATTTTTCTTCTATCTCCGAACTAATGAATTGAGTTCGTATAGGCATTTTGGATGCTGCTATTGAAATAGCTCTTCTGGCAATCTTTTTTGTTACTCCACCCATTTCATAAAGTATTCGACCGGGTTTCACAACAGCTACCCAATATTCAGGGGATCCTTTTCCCGAACCCATACGTGTTTCCGCGGGTCGTACAGTAACTGGTTTATCTGGAAATATGCGTACCCATATCTTTCCCCCACGACGTGCATTTCGTGTCATTGCTCGTCGACCTGCTTCTATTTGTCTAGATGTGATCCAAGCAGGTTCAAGTGCTTGAAGAGCATATTTACCGAAACAAATATGATTACCTCCAGAAGATATCCCCTTCATTCTTCCTCTATGTTGTTTACGGAATCTGGTTCTTTTGGGGTTATAGTTGATGGTTGTTTCTCAATTCCATCTCTACTACAGAACCGGACGTGAGAGTTTCTTCTCATCCAGCTCCTCGCGAATAAAGGATTTCAAAATTTGGATTTTTAATAATGAAGTTCATTTCAGTTAATTAAGATATAATATTCAAAAAATGAAGTTAAGATATATATGTATTTTTTGAGGAATACGAAGAATCGTTAGTCATTTATATATCTTGTTTGAATAGCTAATTCAACATTTTCATATTAGTAAAACTAATATTGTATTATTATTATTGTAACTAATCCTTATTCTGTCTTTTATCCTATTGCTTTTGCAATAAAAAAAGAAAGTTTTCGCGGGCGAATATTTACTCTTTCAATTTCTATTTCAGTTGTAGGGCTAGCTCGTGACGTCTCAGATCTCAGAATAGATGAATAGATCTCCGGCTCATTCCGCCATCCCGACCAGTGAATCTTTAATATTTTTTTTTTCACAGGTTCCGTCGTTCCCATCGCTTCTTACTTAATGGTTAGGTCCGAATTTGACAATGGAGCTCGTAAGAATAATCAAATAAAGTCTTGAGCCATTCTTCTCAGTCTTTATTGGCTCGAAGCTCTTGATTTTTTCTTGTATTATTCTATTAATTGATTAATTTCATTAATTAGGGTATGGATAAATCAGTATTCATGCTTTATTACACTGCCTTTTATGATAGACCTTACATATTGGAATTTTAAATCATTGAGATTCTTTTTCTCTCTTTCTCTCCTCCTTCCATTTATCCACATCTTTTTTCTCTTCTATTTTGCTTTGCAACTTAGAATCTTTTTTGTTTATGAAAAAAAAATGGCAGTTGCTACAAAGATATGACCTATACTATATATCATATCGTGACTGGTTCTTTAGATCCAGATAATGCGAAGTTGATGAGTTGGTTATTAGTTCTTCTCTAGTTATTAGTTCATACTATGGGTCTGGTTTAATCCTAACCCTAAAAAATCAACGAGTCACACACTAAGCATAGCAATGATATCAAATGGTCAATCGAATTTTTATTCAACCCTATAGAATTCAGTATTAGAAATTAGAATTGCTCCCTTTGATTGACCAGAAAAAGAATGACCGAGGTTCTCTGCTTTTGTTCAATTACTGGTATCGAAGGGAAAAATAAGTAATAAAAGTTTATTAGGCCTCGTCCAGAAATATCCAAATTTTTATGCCTAATACCCCATAGATAGTTCGAACTGGATAAGAACAATAATCAATTTTAGCTCGAATAGTTTGTCGGGGAACCCTCCCTTCTCTGATCCATTCGACACGTGCAATTTCCTTTCCGTCAATGCGCCCTGCAATTTGGACTTGAATTCCTTTTGTATCTGCTTTTTCAGCTAATTCAATAGCTTTTTTCATTGCTTTTCGAAATGAAACTCTATTCTTTAATTGTCCGGCTATAAATTCGGCAAGAATCTTAGGGTTTCCGTAAGGTTTTGCAATTCTTGTGATAGCAATGTTAAGTTTTCGGTTTACACAATTCAATTCTTTTTGTAGAGTCATTTGTAATTCTTCGGTTGCTCGCGGTCTATTTTCTATTAATAATTTTGGAAATCCCATAAAGATTATGACTTTGATCAGATCGATTCCTTTTTGAATATCTATACGTGCAATTCCCTTGACGCCAGAGGATGTTATCATATTCTTTTGTACATAATTCTTGATAAAATTTCTTATTTTTTGATCTTCTTGTAGACTTTCAGAATAATTTTTTGGTTGTGAAAACCAAAGGGAATGATGACCTTGGGTTGTACCAAGTCTAAAACCAAGTGGATTTATTTTTTGTCCCATAAACCCCCTCTATTATGGAGATCATAATATGCCATAGCTGTAGAATTTTTTTTCCATCTCGGTTTTTTTAACAAATTGAGCTCTATAGATTCAGAATCGTCTAAAGATATATCTTTCAGTACAATAGTTATATGGCAGGTGGTTCTTTTTATCGGATAACTACGTCCGCGAGCTCGAGGTTTGAATTTCTTTACGGTAGTCCCCTCATTCACTTCAGCTTTACTAATAACTAAATTGGCTTCATTGGAAGCCATAGTGTAACTAGCGTTTGCTGCTGCAGAATAAACCAATTTAAAAATGGGATAACCTGCTCGATAGGGCATTAGTTCTAATATCATAAGTGTTTCCTCATAGGAACGCCCACGAATTTGGTCAATGACTCTTCGTGCTTTGTCAGCCGACATAGATATATGTTGACCTAAAGCGTATACTTCTGGTTTTTTCTTCTTTAGCACCTGGTACATAAAGTTTGCCTCCTACTAATGAATCATAAGCATCTAGATCTTTTTTTAGTATTAATATTACCGACGACGAGATCTATTATCACTTTTTGTGTGTCCTCGGAAATTGAAAGTAGATGCAAATTCTCCCAATTTGTGTCCTACCATATGATCCGTTATATAAATAGGCAGATGCTCTTTTCCATTATGGATGGCAATAGTATGACCAATCATTGTCGGTATAATGGTGGATCCCCGGGACCAAGTTCTTATTATTTCTTTTTCTGCTTTTCTGTTAAGCTTATCAATTTTTTTTAATAAATGATTCGCTACAAAGGGATTTTTTTTTAGTGAACGTGCCACAGCTGACTCCTATATATTTTTTTGAAGAAATCAATTCGATTTTCTTTACTACTTACTACGGTGACGAAGAATGAACTTCTCACTATATTTATTTCTTTTTCTACTTTTTCTTCCAAGTGCAGGATAACCCCAAGGGGTTGTGGGTTTTTTTCTACCAATTGGGGCTCTCCCTTCACCACCTCCATGGGGATGGTCTACAGGGTTCATAACTACTCCTCTTACTACAGGACGCTTACCTAGCCAACGTTTAGCTCCGGCTCTACCCAAACTTTTCTGGTTCACCCCAACATTCCCCACTTGTCCGACTGTTGCTGAGCAGTTTTTGGATATCAAACGGACCTCCCCAGAAGGTAATTTTATTGTGGCCGATTTTCCCTCTTTTGCAATCAGTTTCGCTACAGCACCCGCTGCTCTAGCTAATTGTCCACCCTTTCCAAGTGTGATTTCTATGTTATGTATAGCCGTGCCTAAGGGCATTTCGGTCAAAGGTAGGGCATTTCCGATTTTTATAGAAACCTCTGTACCAGAAACAATGCTATCTCCAATTATAGCCCCCCTGGGATGTAAAATATATCTCTTCTCACCATTCCCATAGTGTATGAGACAAATGTATGCATTTCGATTAGGGTCGTATTCTATGGTTACGATTCGACCATATATGTCTTTTTCATTCCGTCGAAAATCTATTTTACGGTATAGACGCTTATGACCTCCCCCTCTATGCCTTGCAGTAATGATTCCTCTGGCATTACGACCTTTACCACAACGATGCTGTCCATAGATCAAATTCTTTCCTCGAGTGGATTTCACTTGACCATTTACGGTTCCATTGCGTGTACTCGGGGTATAAGTTTTGTATAATTGTATTACCATGCTATTAAGTATTTTGATTGAAGTTCTTTATCTTTTTAAGAGGTTGAATAGAATAACCCGGTTGAAGCGTAATGATTACACGTCTCATTGTCTGTCCCATTCTTCTACTCTTTGCGGGAAGGCGATGGCTATTCACATCCTTTACCTTGACACCAAAAAAGAGTTCGATCGAAAGCTTTATTCCTATCTTAGTTGCTCTTGATTCGATATTAAAAGTATATTTATTTTTCCCCAATAACCGAATACTTTTGTCTGTCAATACTGCATATTTGATTCCATCCATAAATTTATTTTCTTCCTTCTGAGTTCAAGTCTCAATAAGAATGCTAGTTCTTACTGTTCATCTAGTTCATATATATCTATGATACATATATATCTATCATATATGAAAAAAAAAATATAGATAGATATGTTATGATATGGATCTGAATTGTGTTATGTGACATCAATTCGTTATGTATGGATGATATTCCAAGGTCCTGATTGCGTGCATCCAGTAGGAATTGAACCTACGACTTCGCCAATTATGAGTTGGGCGCTTTCACCACTCAGCCATGGATGCTTAACAGGGACCCTTGTCCACGGTGCCAATCCAATATAAAAAATAAGTCAAATTAAAATAACATAAAATCATTTAAATTAAAATAAGATAAAATCATTTAAATTAAAATAAGATAAAATCATTTAAATTAAAATAACATAAAATAAGTCAAATTAAAATAACATAAAATCATTTAAATTAAAATAACATAAAAGAAGAATCAAAATAAAATCAAAATGAGATGAAATCTCGGGGGTGAACCTAATGCAAAAAAGACAAATCAAGATGCAAAAAAGACATATCAAGTTCTGTATTTTCGAATTGAGAGAGATAATGAGAGAGATAAAGAATTCTCACTATTTCTTAGATTCGTGGACCCAATTCAATTCAGTGGGATCCTTTATTCACATTTTTTTCCACCAAGAACGTTTTCTAAAACTCTTTGACCCACGAATTTTTAGTATTCTACTTTCACGCAATTTCCAGGGTTCAACAAGCAATCGATCTTTCACGATCAGGGGAGTAATACTCTTTGTAGTAGCGGTACTTATATATCGTATTAACAATCGAAATATGGTCGAAAGAAAAAACCTATATTTGACAGGGTTTCTTCCTATACCTATGAATTCCACTGGACCCAGAAATGATCGATTGGAAGAAGCTGTTGGGTCTTCCAATATCAATAGGTTGATTGTTTCGCTCCTGTATCTTCCAAAAGGAAAAAAGATCTCTGAGAGTTCTTTCCTGAATCGGAAAGAGAGTACTGGGGTTCTCTCAATAACAAAGAGGAATTCTAGTTGTAAGATATCTAATGAAACCGTCGCCGAAATTGAGATCTTATTCAAAGAGAAAGATAGCAAATCTCTGGAGTTTCTTTTTGTATATTATATGGATGATGATTCGACCCACAAGGACCATGATTGGAAATTGGCTGATCCTATTTTATTGGAAAGATTAGCGAAAGACTGGATTTCTTATCTTATGTCTGCTTTTCGTGAAAAAAGACCAATTGAAGCGGGGGTTTTCTTCAAACAACATGAGCATGTTTCCCATCTCTTCTCGAGAAACAAGGGGGCTATCTCGTTGCAAAATTGTACTCAATTTCATATGTGGAAATTCCGCCAAGATCTCTTCCTTTTATTCCCTAGTTGGGGGAATAATCCGCCCGAATCGTATTTTTGGTTAGGCAATGTGTGGTTGGGAAAGAAGGATCGGTTTTTTAGCAAGGTACGGAATGTATGGTCAAATATTCAATATGATTCCACAAGGTCTAGTTTCGTTCAAGTAACGGATTCTAGCCAACTGAAAGGATCCTCTGATCAATCCAGAGATCATTTGGATTCCAATCATTTGGATTCCATTAGTAATGAGGATTCGGAATATCGCACATTGATCAATCAAAGAGAGATTCAACAACTAGAAGAAAGATCGATTCCCTGGGATCCTTCCTTTCTTCAAACGGAACGAAAAGAGATAGAATCAGACCGATTCCCGAAAAACCTTTCTGGATATTCCTCAATGTCCCAGCTATTCACGGAACGCGAGAAACCGATGATTAATCATCTGTTTCCGGAAGAAATGGAAGAATTTCTTGGGAATGCTACAAGATCCGTTCGTTCTTTTTTCTCTGATAGATGGTCAGAACTTCATCTGGGTTCGAATCCTACTGAGAGGTCCACTAGAGAGCAGAAATTGTTGAAGAAACATCTTTCTTTTGTCCGGCGATCAGAAAATAAAGAAATGATTCATTTATTCAAAATCATTACGTATTTACAAAATACTGTCTCAATTCATTCTATTTCATTAGATCCGGGATGTGGTATGGTTCCGAAGGATGACCCGGATCTGGACAGTTCCAATAAGATTTCATTCTTTAACAAAAATCCATTTTTTGATTTCTTTCACCGATTCCATGAACGGAACAGGGGAGGATACGCGTTACACCACGATTTTGAATCAGAAGAGAGATTGCAAGAAATGGCAGATCTATTTACTCTATCAATAACCGAGCCGGATCTGGTGTATCATAAGGGATTTTATTTTTCTATTGATTCGTACGGATTGGATCAAAAAAAATTCTTGAATGAGGTATTCAACACCGGGGCTGAATCGAAAAAGAAATCTTTATTGGTTCTGTCTCCTGTTCTTTTTCGTTATGAGGAGAATGAATATTTTTTTCGAAGGATCAGACAAAAACGGGTCTGGATCTCCTGCGGGAATGGTTTGGGAGATCTAAAGCAAAAAATGGTGGTATTTGCTAGCAATAACATAATGGAAGCAGTCAATCAATATAGATTGATCCGAAATCTGATTCAAATCCAATATAATAGGTACATAAGAAGTGTATTGAATCGATTCTTTTTAATGAATAGATCCGATCGCAACTTCGAATATGGAATTCAAGGGGATCAAAAAGGAAAGGATACTCTCAGTCATAGAACTCTAATGAAATATATGATCAAACAAGATTATGCATATATATACAAATGGTCCAATGGGAGCAAGAATTGCCAGGAACATTTGGAACATTTCCTTTCTGAGCAGAAAAGCTGTTTTCAAGTGCATTTTCAAGTGCAAAAGAGCCGTTTTCAAGTAATGTTTGATCAATTACGTATTTATACACGTATTCGTATTAATCAATTTTTGATGAATTATTCTGAGGTTTGCAAGAAATTCGAAAAAGATGTGTATAAGTTGCTTACTTTCTTTTTGCCCAAGTGGTCCAGGTCACTTCGTTTCTTTTTCCTTTTCCCCCAGTCACTTCGTTTTTTGGGCAAGTCACTTCGTTTTTTGGCCAAGTTGCTTTTCTTTTTGTCTAATTCACTTTCTTTTCCTTTTTCCTGTGTAAGTTTTGGGAATACCCCCATTCATAGGTCCGAAATCAACATCTATGAATTGAAAGGTCCGAATGATAAACTCTGCAATCAGTTGTTAGAATCGATAGGTTTTCAAATTGTTCATTTGAAAAAATTGAACCCCTTCTTACTGGCTGATGATGGTACTTCGAAATTCTTGATCAATGGAGGAACAATATCACCATTTTTGTTCAATAAGATACCAAAGCGGATGATTGACTCATTCCATACTAGAACTAATCGCAGGAAATCCTTTGATAACAAAGATTCCTATTTCTCAATGATATTCTACGATCAAGACAATTGGCTGAATCCCGGGAAACCATTTCACAGAAGTTCATTGATATCCTCTTTTTATAAAGCAAATCGACTTCGATTCTTGAATAATCCGCATCACTTCTGCTTCTATTGTAACAAAAGATTCCCTTTTTCTGTGGAAAAGGCTCGTAATAATAATTCATATTTTCTATATGGGCAATTTCTCAATATCTTGTTCCTTCGCAAGAAAAGATTTTCTTTGTGCGTTGGTAAAAAAAAACATGTTTTTGGGGGGAGAACTACTATTTCACCAATCGAGTCACAAGTATCTAACATATTCATACCTAACGATTTTCCACAAAGTGGTGACGAAAGGTATAACTTGGACAAATCTTTTCATTTTCTAAGTCGACCCGATCCATTCGTTCGTAGAGCTATTTATTCGATCGTAGACACTTCTGGAAACCCTCTAACAGAGGGACAAATTTTCAATTTTGAAAGAACTTATTGTCAACCTCTTTCAGATATGAGTCTATCTGATTCAGAAGGAAAGAACCTTCATGAGTGTTCCAATTTCAATTCAAATATAGGTTTGATTCACATTCCATGTTCTGAGAAAGATTTCCCATCCGAAAAAAGGAAAAAACAGAGTCTTTGTCTAAAGAAATGCGTTGGGGTTCAGAAAGGGCGGATGTATACAACCTTTCAACGAGATAGTGCTTTTTCAATTCTCTCAAAAAAATGGAATCTATTCCAAACATATATGCCAAGCTTCTTTACTTCGACAGGGTACAAATATCTAAATTCGATATTTTTAGATACTTTTTCAGACCTATTGTCAATACTAAGTAGCAGTGTATCCATTTTTCATGATATTATGGGTATATCGTGGCGAATTCTTCAGACAAAATTGTGGAAGATGCAATTTTTTCTCAGAAGTGAGATCTCGAGTAAATGGTTACATAATCTTCTGTCCAAAGAAATGATTCATCGAAATAAAAAGAATAAGTCGTCGTTGATATCGACACATCTGAGATCACCAAATGTTTGGGAATTCCTCTATTCAATCCTTTTCCTTGTTCTTGTTGCTGGATATCTCGTTCTTATACATCTTTTCTTTGTTTCCCAGACCTTTAGTGAGTTACAGACAGAGTTCGAAAAGGTCAAATCTTTGATGATTCCCTCATCAATGATTGAGTTGCGAAAACTTCTAGATAAGTATCCTACGTCTGAACCGAATTCTTTCTGGTTAAAGAATCTCTTTCTATTTCCCATCAATCGAATCGCTTTTTCTATAAATACGAGACATCT